GCTGGTCATTCAGTTCAGTCAAGTTCATATGCTTTCCAACGTGGGAGTAAAGGGAGTTGGTAGCATTCCCCTGGCTTTCCATTTCCTTAGACTCTAGCCTCTAAGAAAGATCGAGATAAGGGCATTTCTTTGAGAAAGCATGGAATCCGAGTAGTTCTATGTCTCCGTTTTCTTCAGGTAAAGTCTCCGAATATAGCAGTTACTGATAAGGTAGACAAAAAGCAAGGTTAGCTATCGGATTGGTAGTAAGCAACATCGGAAGGTAGCAGAACGAAGTATTGCAATAGTCCCAGCAGCCAGAGACTGAAGCAGGTCGAGAGCCAGACTGGCTAACGAGGAAGTGTAGTTGCTTCAAAGCAGGATATGAAAAGGCTAGGAGGACAGTCCTCACAGAAGATGAAAAGATATGAAATCAATTCGTCTGGGTAAGTGAGAGAATGTTTTTCCGGTAGCCAATGACGTGATGAAGGAAGGAATTTTGCGAACAAGCAATTGCACACTCCTGAGGGGAAAAAAGCCACAACTGGATGATAGCAATCGAAAAGGTAGCAGTCGTTTGGCAGAAAAGCTGAGAAGTAAGTAGGCAAATTGAAAGCTAACAAGAAGGCCTTCTTCTCAAACCCCTTCTCTTCCTCAACAGGGCATTCGTGCAGAACCCCTTCTTTCTATGTCTTGCCATTCTTCATGTGTAGCTCCTTCTTGTGGTGATCGATCCCCAAAGCATTGAAAAAAGGAATTGACTTCTCCCAGATTCCTATCGTTCAAGGAATATCTTGTGTGCCAACCAAACCTGGAAGGTAGTGCCAGATCCCTAAGGATGCCAGACTCTCATTCGAACCCGATTTAGTCAGCTTTCTTAGCTCAATCCCTTATAGTGTTCATACCAGAGCATGGAAAGGAAAGCAATTAGCCAAGCTATGAAAGAAGAGTTTCATTGATGGCCTTCTTGTCTGCTAGAGGAACTGACATCTAATTCAACTATCTCAGCTTGCAGCATCGGAAGGAGAGAGTACGATACATCGGTGTAAAAGATTGATCCCTATTGCGGGGATGAGAGAAAAGAGTGAGATGACCGAAAGGGAAGGTGTGCAAAGAGGCATACTGGCTGAATAGGAAGCTAACCAAGGTACTGAAAAGACAATGGCAAGAGGTAGAATGAAGGAGGTTTCTCCAAAGCGGGATGAACTCAAGGAAAGCATCCGTAGGAGCCAATAGAAGGGAATGCGGTTTCATCAGCTACGCTTTATGCGCCAGGTTTTCAGACCTATCCTGTTGGATGAGCTGTTGTGTGCCTCCTTTTCATCCCCTCTGGATTGATGTCCTAAATACCATTTTTTCCTTTATTAGGATGCTTTTTGTTCGGATTAGCCTATCCCGCAAGAGAACTTCCTGAACTGGATAGTTTGACTGCGAATCTTCTTGCTATCAATACCCTGAGTTTAGTTAAAAAGGGTGATCTAGGATTTGCTATTACCTATCAAGCTCGAACAGTGGTGAACTACCCAGCTGCTAAAATCCATCTTTCCTCGATTCCTATGAGGGCGTGATAGACTTTGATCTGTATTTGAATCGTTTAGAGTGTTAGCAGATTTCCTTAGCGGGGAAGTCACTTGTCTCTTCGATTGACTTTCATTCAATATCCCATTCCCGCTGCATCGGCTGGTCAAAGATCACCCCAAAATTGATTCAAAAGCTGCGGTTGGCATGGCAGTGTGAGGTGCTCGTCGATCTCTCCGAACCGTTATACCCCAAGCCACGGCGAAACAGCCCAAGCGCAAGCAAGCTTGGCCGCCCAGCGTCCTCAAATCATTCAATGTCATCAGCTGAGAATGTAGATCAGTCATCAAGAAGTAAGGCCCAGAGAGCACACTGACATTCATTGCCATGTTCGATCTGAGTACAATCGAATTGCTAAGTTACAGCTACTCCTAGTGCGAAGAAAAAGAAAGAAAAAAAAGGGACAACAGTGTGTTGTGGTCGCGTACCCTTTGCACAGTGTTCTCTTCTGACTTTTAGACCTCCACTCCCTCTGCCACCATTCAATAGGCTTGACTTTCTAGCTTCTTCTTGCTTGAGCTGAGCACGTAAGCCAAGCCTTCACTTACTTATTCGTAGACTTTTCTGGAATCTCCATCTCCTCGTCGCACTTGTCAATCCGCCTTTCAAGAATATCTTGAATAAGAGATCCCTCCATAAAGAAAACCGATGGAACAACCACATCACCCTAATCATGAGGAAATGCGCTATGCTATAATATCGCCCAAAGAGCTTCGGCCTTAGCTTTTGCAAAGCTTCTTTTCCCTTTCCTTTTTGCACAACCTCTTCTGTTATAGAGTCCAATCGCGAGAGTCTAAACTTTGTTGCACTGGTCCGAGTTCGCCTGCCTTCGACTTAGTAGGTATGATGGGTGAACCGAACCGAGCCCCTATTAGATTAGACGGAGCTTCGTTGGCTGGAATAAAAGCACAAGAAGTTGCTTTACAAAAGGAGTCCTTAGTATGTGTCAAAACCGTTATAGTACTACTACACCGAAGTCTCGTACTCGAACTGGCAAGAACGGCCCAGCTTGCTGGCTGACTATTACCTGCTTACTTACTGGCTGACTTGGCAGCTGCCTTGAAAGCCTATTCCGATGGCGAGCAGTTATGATGGCTCCTTCCTAAATAAGTTATCTAAAAGTCAGTCTTTCTTTTTGTTTTCAACGATCTAGTGCTTGGTCCTTCACCTTTATGAGTAGGACTGACTCCCTTACATAGGTCTTATGTTCAGTACTTCGTATCAGGTTCTATCTATGGGACCTTAACGATAATTTTTTTGTTCTTTCTGAAAAAACCTAAGAGGTCCGTGACTGACCCTGTGTTCAGCACATGAGTTAGCGTTACCGCGTATTTAGTGGAAGCAGATAGTTAGGGACTGACCTGGTACCACTTTGAGTTACTGCCCCGAAGTACTAGACCAGCTCCTGTTGAAGAATAAGGCTTTTGAGCTGCCTGAGCATTGAATTTGGAACACAGGCCAAACGAAGTCGTACTGAGGACCCTAAGTAGTACTGTCAAAAACATCGGTACGTACAACATCCCCTTTCAAATTGCTGGACCTTCACGAACTTGCTGGAAACGGAGTACCGTGCCGGCAGGATCCCTATAAAGAAAGCCGCACAGAAAGATAAGACTACTTGGAATTCGGTGGGAATCCACAAAGACAGCGTAGGAGATATCGCCCATTATACTGCAATATGGTGAGCATAGCCATGTCTGATGAAAGAGCCACCTGCTGACCTGGTGTTGACGAACAAGTTCCGGAAGCATGCGAACAAGACTTGGGATCGCGGCTCGTACCAGTAAAGCCACAGAAATCAAAGAAGGCGCACGAAGGAAGGCAGTAGCACTAGCTTGATAATTTGTTCCGAGGAATGCAAAATAGCTGGACCTCTTATTGAAGGGGGCTCTAACATCATTCTGTTATTTCACCCCAGATTAATGATTAATGAGTAGCACAGAAGGCCACTCGCGCCACAGAAGTGGTATATAAGTGGTTATCCTTAGCAGAGTGGTGGTACGACACTACTTATCATACCACAATGAAAATGACCCCATTTTAATTGAAGCCCTCTATCGCTATGCTCCAACACTTATACCTATGCCCCAGCCTGAAGGTTCCAATGTTGCCTCGGCAGAGAGTCATCTCAGGGAGCAGTCGACTGTCATACAGATTTCGAAGGACAGTCAAGGGCACAAGTTAGAATGAAGCAATATGAGGATCAACATAGAAGTGAGAGGGAATTTTCAGTTGGAGACTGGGTTTTCTTGCGATTCCAGCCCTATACTATAGGCTTTTCCATAGCTGCTAGACAAAAAGACCCAGCAAGCATCAGCTCTTCCTGAGAAGGATTCAATCCAGCCCCTGCGACTTCGTCTTCCGCTCATAAGTAAGCTCTTCTCCACGGCATATTTTGACTCTGATCTTCGCTTCCTTCATTCGGTTTCTGGTTCTTGGCTGAACCAGTAGGTTGGAAACCTTCAAAGCAATATGCTGCTTTTACGCTCAAATACAAATGAAATTCGTGCTCAGTTCAAGTCAGCAGGATCTATCTCTTATGCAAGGTTTATTGATGAAGGTTACCTATTATTTATTGTAAATCTATATTTTTTATATAAAGTAAAAAAGGGCGCTCTCGTGCAATGCAATCTAAACAAGACAAACTTACAGAATCAAAGAACCTAACAAATGTAGGCGGAATACACTCATGATCTGCTTCACAAATGGGAGATTGGGTCGAAATCTATTTGTGAGATTAGGGATCGGCATATATTATCATAAGCATAAACATAAGTGAGGAGACCTGATTCAAATTAAAAAAGAACCTCTAGGAAGGTACCCTCGGCCGCCTATGACGGAGGACTTTTTTCCTCTTCTCTTAAGAATTTATCTGATAGGAACAGGCTAAACAAAAAGAAAAGGGGCTGTTTTTCGTCGGAATAGGGGCCTGTTGACACAATCCCATTTCTTTCTCCCTATTTTTCCCATGTATTTCTTGGAAAAACCAAGGCAATTGAATTGAATTAGCAAGTCTCCAGACTGATTTACTGGAGCAGGAGAAGTCACATCACTGAATCAATCATGCCTCAACTAGATCAATTCACTTATTTCACACAATTCTTCTGGTCATGCCTTTTCCTCTTTACTTTCTATATTGCCATATGCAATGATGGAGATGGACTACTTGGGATCAGCAGAATTCTAAAACTACGTAACCAACTGCTTTCACACCGTACGAACAACATCCGGAGCAAGGAGCCCAACAGTTTGGAAGATATCTTGAGAAAAGGTTTTAGCACCGGTCTATCCTATATGTACTCCAGTTTATTCGAAGTCTCCCAATGGTGTAAGGCCGTCGACTTATTGGGAAAAAGGAGGAAGATCACTTTGATCTCTTGTTTCGGAGAAATCAGTGGCTCACGAGGAATGGAAAGGAACATCTTCTATTTGATCTCGAAGTC